AAATCCTCCTTTGAACCCACCCAATCAAAAATCCTCCCATTCTCAATGGAGAATAGAAGAAATTAGATTTTCATACAATATCTTAATTGAATTATATGTAATGATCAATAAATTCAGTTGAATTCTATATCTACACTTATCAAAATTCTAGGAATCTATTCTATAGATATTTGGACTGAAGTTGACAAACAACCAATACTAATAATATTCTTTATTAGTGCCGAATAGAAAAAATGGGGCGTGGCCAAGTGGTAAGGCAACGGGTTTTGGTCCCGCTATTCGGAGGTTCGAGTCCTTCCGTCCCAGAGCATATCCAATCTATTAGAATAAAGATTTTTTTCACAAATGGAATCGTGTTCAAATAACACGCAGATGTAACTGAATCTATTTGTGATCCATGTTCCCATCTTACCTGGCTCACAAGAGTTTGGATTCAACGGGCAATTACATGTGCATTCTCTTCCTATTTATATTATAGGGATTAGTTACTTAGAAAAACCTTCTGTTCCATATCTATTTGGATTTGGTTGGATGGATGCCTTTTGAATCGAGATACGAAAGAAAGAATCTATATCCACAATAGGAGCAAGATCTTGTCGTAATCTGGACAGGATCCCCTTTTGATTTAATTTATAGTTGATCATTCCCATAGAATGGGGTGGGTAGATAGGAATTAATCAGCAACAGAAGGTATTAATTTGAATATCTGTGCCCGACAATCAAGTTACATATGTAACCGATCCGTTTTTATATTTGAATTGAATCTCATTTTTAGGTATTTCGTGTTTGGACCTAATGAAGAATGAATTGTGAATCTATGTAACGATTTATACAGAGGGTAATTTGAAATTTGATTCACTTTATGGCAAGATTAGATTACCGAAAAATTCCTGAACCTAGGTTTAACAAAATATAATATACATTTAACAAAATATAATATACTAATATATCAGAATTTGAAATAAAATATTTTATTAAATATAAATATTTTTAACGATTCCCTATAAGTTTAAGTTGAATCTTTGGTACTTGAAAAAGTAGGAAATAGGCCAATCTATCCTATTGAGTCACTTGAAGATGCAGATTCAAAAAGAACTCATTTCTTGGTGTTATTTATATTTTTATAATATGTATGTTAAAGATGGGGTCTTGCTAAGACTTTTTCATAAAAGAAAAATCTTTATATATCTATATATCTTTACCCATATATATATAGAGAGTATATATAGAGAAGAAAAAGGTATAGATTACAATGTCTATACATCAACTGAACCAATGACTATTCATGATTCCATAATTGAATCAATTCCATACCGCTTCCAAATTAGAGGAATGTTATGGTAAAACTTCGTTTGAAACGATGTGGCAGAAAGCAACGTGCGACTTGAAGGACACGATCCGCTGTGGATTCTTACATCCACCATTTTATATAGGAATGAAGGTGCTCTTGGCTCGACATCATTTGTTCTGTTCCACAAGAACTCCCCCTTTTGTTGGGTTGTAATGTAAATAGTACATGATGGAGCTCGAGTAGAAAGGAAAGTATTAATTCATTTCTCGGGGCAAGGATCTAGGGTTAATGCTAATCAATAAATTGAACAACTTCGTAAATATATCTTCGATATAGAAATCATAAAGAATGAAATTCGAACAAGTTTCCAATTCAAAAGGAAATTCTGTTGGAATTTATCAAACTTTTTCGATCCAAAGTGTATGTATCACGCGGAATCAATCGTCCGTGGGACTCTTTGATAGAAAGAAATCACAAAAAAAGGTATGTTGCTGCCATTTTGAAAGGATTAAGAAGCACTGAAGTAATGTCTAAACCCAATGATTTAAAACAAAGATAAAGGATCCCAGAACAAGGAAACGCCATTTTAATTGTCTCAATAACTGAATCAGATTTGAAGAATTGAAATAGATTTGAAACGAGACAAACAAAAAGGGGTAAAGACCACTCAATAAATGAAATTGCCTAAAGATTTTCCTTTGAGCTATTTGATAGTTATCCAACTTGAGTTATGAGTACGAATGGTTTCTTTTTCAGGAAGGAAGAAGAAAAAAGACTTAATTAAATAATAGTCTAATTGATTTGATGATTTTATGGATTCCTTTGTCATTTATTCGAATTCCATACATAGACAAAACTTCAAATCAAATCTATTTTTCTCGAGCCGTACGAGGATAAAACTTCCTATACGTTTCTAGGGGGGGTATTGTTTATCTATATCTATCCCAATGAGCCGTCTATCGAATCGTTGCAATTGATGTTCGATCCCGAAGAGAGGGAAAAGATCTTCGGAAAGTGGGTTTTTATGATCCGATAAGGAATCAAACTTATTTAAATGTTCCTGCTATTCTATATTTCCTTGAAAAGGGTGCTCAACCTACAGGAACTGTTCAGGATATTTTAAAGAAGGCGGACATTTTTAAGGAACTTCGTTCTAATCAAACGGAATTCAATTAAGGAAATACAAAAAGGGGGGGTAGTGACTTGTAT